GGTGAATGCCTCTTTTTCTCCCGAAGTTGTCGGAATTATTCGTAATAAGATATTGGCTACAATTGAAAAGGTTTTATCAATAAAATTTCCATTTATCCCAGATCTAGACATAGGTGTATTAATCCATTCTATAATTTATTTGAATTTCATTTCGTGAGAAAATGATCCCACAAACAAAGGAATTGTACAGTACGAAATAACATAAAAACGGATTCATTAAAATAAAAAGGAAGACCTTTTACTCATACTCAAATTGTTTCGTTTTGACAGGAATCAATAAAAAAAAAAAAAATCCGGGGGACGGTTCATGAATTTGAAATCAATCTATGGGTTAAGAAGTTGGAGTAAGGAGTTGTTGTTGAAAAATCTAAAACTGGAACGGCATTTTAGAATTTTTATGAAAATTGAATAATGATCTAAAGATATCCATTAAACACAGTCTAAAAAAATGGATCAATCGTTGAATTCGTTTCAATTGAGAGATTAAATCCGGTATAAATATTAGAAAGGGCGGAAACCCCATCTTCGCAAACATGAATAGATATATCTTTATTTTACAATTTTTCACAAAAAAGATTTATGCGGAAGGATTTGTCTTTGATGAAAAGTTTTCTATTTTTAGAGTTCAATTTTTTAATAATTTTAATTCAATGTAGATACCTATCCAAAATAATATGAATGACTCACTATTAACTCGGTTTTTTGGCCATAATCATTATGTAGGAGAGGTGGCCGAGTGGTTCAAGGCGTAGCATTGGAACTGCTATGTAGACTTTTGTTTACCGAGGGTTCGAATCCCTCTCTTTCCGTACTCTTCACCTAATTCACCAATGTTACTGACTGCAATGCAATGCATCAAATAAGAATGTATACTCCAACAGTTAGACCTTTCTTTGATATCGATTATGTATTCCTAATCCAAATCTTCTGTGGTACGAAAAATACTGGGCAAAATGGACAAGGAATGAAAATCCCCTACCGATCTATGATACATGAATGAAATCAAAATCCCCAGATCAAACCCCTTACCTTACTTACCCCGGGTCCCTTTACTTAAGCCAAAATGGAGAGGTCAAAATTGTCCGAACCCTTGTTATTTTAGTTGGGGTTAAGTCTGACGAGAGTAATATTCTACAACTAGCAATTCATTTATTTTCAAACCGACCCATTTACTATCTATTATTTGATTGACGAATCCTTCATATTGGAATGGGTGAAGAGTCAAATGGTTTGGCAACTCCTCGCGGGGGGATGAATCAAGATAATTTTGAATCAGAGCCCTAGATTTTTGCTCATCCCTCACTGTAATAATATCTCGGGGTTTACAGCGATAACTTGGTATATCTACTATACGACCATTAACTAAAATATGTCTATGGTTAACTAATTGGCGGGCTTGAGGAATAGTCGAAGCCATACCCAATCGAAAAAGGATGTTATCCAAACGCATTTCAAGTAATTGTAGTAAAACCTGACCTGTTGATCCTTTGGCTTTTCCGGCGATACGAACGTATTTAAGTAATTGTTGTTCTGTAAGACCATAATGAAAGCGCAATTTTTGTTTTTCTTCTAAACGAATACGATATTGAGATTTTTTTCCGGGGCGCGATTGGTTTCTAAGATCGCTTCCGGCTCTAGGCTTTTTACTAGTTAGTCCCGGTAAAGCCCCCAGACGACGGATTTTTTTGAAACGAGGCCCTCTGTAACGTGACATAAAGACTCCTTATTTTTTATGAAATTTCATAAAACAAAATTAAAACTAAACTAAAATATGATAAATTAATCGAAATTTACTGAAGTATTGTATTACAAAGAATAATTAGAGGAATTGTATCAATATCCGGACCTTATTGTATATAAATAATTGTATTATATAAATAAAAAATAATTAAATAAAAAAGAATTGTATTATATAAATAAAAAGAATTTAAAATAATAATAATAAAAATTCAGGGTTCTTTTCTTGATTGATTTGTTCTACAGAGACCGAACTCCTCCAATCCCATTTTTATTCATAATTGGAAGTTCCTACGAGATGATAGGGTGACCCTTGGGAAAAGGGAAAGAAGTTTTTCGCTTTGATTTCACATTATCAATTATGTAAAAAATAAAAAATCAAACAAACGGAGAAAAGCCGGCTATCGGAATCGAACCGATGACCATCGCATTACAAATGCGATGCTCTAACCTCTGAGCTAAGCGGGCTCACATAACATAAATTGTACACGTATACTAATTTAGTAAACTACTGAAATATTAACTGTTCATTCTTAGCTATTTCATAAGAAATATGATATATAGAAAAATAGAAATTCATAAGAAATATGATATATAGAAAAATAGAAATATCAAAAATAAGGAAGAATAGAAAATAGAATTTTATAATTTCCAAACATATTGGATATTTGAATATTATAGAACATACCTATTAATATAGCGATATTATTAATATAGCGATATTATTAAATATCGCGATATAAAATTTTGATCTATTTCTCAAATATATGTTTATCAATAATAAATATCTTAATTAGCTTAATTAGATGGTAAGATTTTTTTTACTATTCTATGTTTACTATTTTTTATTACATAATTTTATTATATTTCATATATATTTTATATATAGAAATATATATATTTCATTTTAATTTAATTTGAAAATATATTTTAATATTTCATTTTAAATAAAATCGAGTAAAGTAATAAAGTAATGTAATTAAGTTTAGAATCTTATTCTATTTCTATATTTCTTGTATATTACAATCTTATAATATTATAATTTTTTTTATTATATATAATTTGAAATAATTTCATATTTCATATTTAATTAATAAATAATTTTATTTTGAATTCTCTTCTAATTCTAAATTAACGGAATGGTTAGTTATAACCATTTTATTAGTTTTAGTTATGGCTATTAATTGAATTTAAAATTAATAATACTCAAATCTTCCTTTTCGTTTTTTTGTTTTTTTTGTTATGTTATAATGTTTTTTTTTGTTATGTTATAATGTTATAGAAGGCCTGCCCTAAGAATAACATGAAAGATAAAAGCGCAATCCAGATCATAATGAAACACTCCTCTGGTTTCATTCGGAAAGGTGAAAGCTAAGACGAAAAAAAAAAAGAATCGACCGTTCAAGTATTTTAAATTGCACGCTAAAAACGGTAGAAATAGGGGCATATATAAGTATAATAAATATATATTATACTATAATATATATGTTATGCGATCTATATTGAATTGATGATATAGAAATGATAGAATCATTTCTGATTGGACCAAATACGGGTCTCCGATAGAGATGAAAGAAAATATACAAGAAATCAAATAGTAGAAAACACTTTTCAATATAGGAACCGGTATCTAATGAATTCAACCGGTCCAGCATAATAGAAATGAAAGAAAAGGGGGGGGGGGCGGCATCATGATGCGATCTTAATCACATCAAAAAAAAGAGGGGATATGGCGAAATTGGTAGACGCTACGGACTTAATTGGATTGAGCCTTGGTATGGAAACCTACCAAGTGAGAACTTTCAAATTCAGAGAAACCCTGGAATTAAAAATGGGCAATCCTGAGCCAAATCCTGTTTTATGAAAATAAACAAGGGTTTCATAAACCGAAAATAAAAAAGGATAGGTGCAGAGACTCAATGGAAGCTGTTCTAACAAATGGAGTTGGCTGCATTGTGTTAGTAAAGGAATCCTTCCATCGAAACTTCAGAAAGGATGAAGGATAAACCTATATACATACGTATAGTACTGAAATACTATCTCAAAATGATTAATGACGACCCAAATCTGTATTTTTTTATATTTATATGAAAAATGAAAGACTTGTTGTGAATCGATTAAAAATTGAAAAAAGAATCGAATATTCATTGATCAAACCATTCACTCCACCGTAGTCTGATAGATCTTTTTAATAATTGATTAATCGGACGAGAATAAAGATAGAGTCCCATTATACATGTTAATATCGACAACAATGAAATTTATAGTAAGAGGAAAATCCGTCGACTTTAGAAATCGTGAGGGTTCAAGTCCCTCTATCCCCAAAACGACCCGGTTGACTCCCTAATTCTTTTTTTTTTCATTTTATCATTTTGTTAGCGATTCAAATCAAAATTCGTTATATTTATCATTCATTCTCATTCTACTCTTTTCTTTCACAAATGGATCTGAGCGAAAATTTTTTTCTTATCACAAGACTTGTGTGTGATATATATGATACGCGTACAGTACAAATGATTTGAGCAAGGAATCCATTAAATTTGAATAATTAACAATACATATCATTACTTGTACTGTACTGAAACTTTGAAAATTTTTTTTTGAAGATCCAAGAAATTCTATTAGATCCTGTATAATACTTTGTAATACTTTTTCGTTTTTCTAATTGACTAATTGACATAGACCCAAGTCCTATATTAAAATAAAATGAGGATGATGCGTCGTGAATGGTCGGGATAGCTCAGCTGGTAGAGCAGAGGACTGAAAATCCTCGTGTCACCAGTTCAAATCTGGTTCCTGGCACATGAGTAATTTGTATGAGTATATATTCTAAAAATTAATTGATATGGGTCGACATACATATTCATTAATAGTATAAATCATGATACCTATTTATCCATCTAAATGTCGGAGATATACCCCTTATATATATCATATGTATATAAAGTATACAAAAGAATTCCATTTTGTTTCCTCTTGTTTTTTTATTTGTCCATACTGTGTCTCCTTTTGTTCAAAAAAAAACGTTAATACTTTATACATATTCGAAAGGCTAAATTAGTTAGTTGAAAGAGAAAAAGTATAGTCTAGAGGAGTTGAGGGATGGGAATAGCCAAAGTTCATTTCAGATACAGTACAAATAGAATATGATCCTCTTTCATTTCCTTCTCTATTTTTTTCATATTCTATTTCTTCATTTCCTCCTATGTTACTTTCTATAGCCCATCTAAGTGATGTGCGCGGTACATAGTTCATAATGCGGA